GTCCTTGTAGCTTACACAAAGCATGACACTGAAGATGTCAAGACGGCTGCCACAARCACCCAAGGACAAAAGACTTAGTCCTAACCTTACTGTTAGTTRTTGCTAGGTTTATACATGCAAGTATCCGCGCTCCAGTGAGGACGCCCTGGACACCTCAACCCAGGTAGATAGGAGCAGGCATCAGGCACACCTATATCCGTAGCCCAAGACGCCCAGCAATTGCCACACCCCCACGGGTTCTCAGCAGTAGTTAACATTAAGCAATGAGTGCAAACTTGACTTAGCCATAGCAAATCAGAGCCGGTAAATCCTGTGCCAGCCACCGCGGTCATACAGGAGGCTCAAATTAACTTTATAACGGCGTAAAGAGTGGTCGCATGTTATCCAAGTAGCTAAGATTAAAAAGCAACTGAGCTGTCATAAGCCCAAGATGCCCATAAGGCCTCCGTCTTCAAAGAAGATCTTAGAACAACGATCAATTGAATCCACGAAAGCCAGGACCCAAACTGGGATTAGATACCCCACTATGCCTGGCCCTAAATCTTGATGCTCGATATTACCTGAGCATCCGCCCGAGAACTACGAGCACAAACGCTTAAAACTCTAAGGACTTGGCGGTGCTCCAAACCCACCTAGAGGAGCCTGTTCTGTAATCGATAATCCACGCTATTACCTGACCATTCCTTGCACGAAACAGCCTATATACCGCCGTCGCCAGCCCACCTCCCCTGACAGCCCAACAGTGGACGCAATAGCCTAACCCGCTAGTAAGACAGGTCAAGGTATAGCCCACGGAATGGAAGCAATGGGCTACATTTTCTAGACTAGAACATACGGATAAGGGTATGAAACTGCCCTTGGAAGGCGGATTTAGCAGTAAAGAGAGACAATCGAGCCCTCTTTAAGCCGGCTCTGGAGCACGTACATACCGCCCGTCACCCTCCTCACAAGCGACCAATTCACCCCATACCTAATAAGCCATTCAGCTGAAGATGAGGCAAGTCGTAACAAGGTAAGTGTACCGGAAGGTGCACTTAGACTACCAAGACGTAGCTTTAACAAAAGCATTCAGCTTACACCTGAAAGATATCTGCTAAAACCAGATCGTCTTGATGCCAAATTCTAGCCCAACATACATTGACCTGGAATAACAAAGCTACTACTTAAACCCAACTAAAGCATTCACCAGTCTTAGTATAGGCGATAGAAAAGACACCATTGGAGCGATAGAGACCACGTACCGTAAGGGAAAGATGAAATAACAATGAACAAKCYAAGCTATAAACAGCAAAGATCAACCCTTGTACCTTTTGCATCATGGTCTAGCAAGAAAAACCAAGCAAAATGAATTTAAGTTTGCCATCCCGAAACCCAAGCGAGCTACCCACGAGCAGCTATTATTGAGCGAACCCGTCTCTGTGGCAAAAGAGTGGGACGACTTGTTGGTAGAGGTGAAAAGCCAATCGAGCTGGGTGATAGCTGGTTGCCTGTGAAACGAATCTAAGTTCACTCTTAATTCTTCTCCAAGGAAGACTAAACCCTAACGAAGCGAATTAAGGGCTATTTAAAGGGGGTACAGCTCCTTTAAAAAAGAATACAATCTCTACGAGCGGATAAATAACCTTCACAAAAACCCATTGTGGGCCCTCAAGCAGCCATCAACAAAGAGTGCGTTAAAGCTCTACACATCAAAAATATAAGAACAACATGAATCCCTCCTCACTAACAGGCTAACCTATACCCAAATAGGAGAATTAATGCTAGAATGAGTAACCAGGGTCCTCCCTCTACGACGCAAGCTTACATCAATACATTATTAACAAACACCCAATATACGACCAATACAACAAGCAGAGTATTAAGCACATTGTTAACCCAACAGAGGAGCGTCCACTAAGAAAGATTAAAACCTGCAAAAGGAACTAGGCAAGCCCGTCAAGGCCCGACTGTTTACCAAAAACATAGCCTTCAGCAAACCAAAGCAAGTATTGAAGGTGATGCCTGCCCGGTGACCTAAGGTTCAACGGCCGCGGTATCCTAACCGTGCAAAGGTAGCGCAATCAATTGTCCCATAAATCGAGACTAGTATGAATGGCTAAACGAGGTCTTAACTGTCTCTTGCAGGCAATCGGTGAAATTGATCTCCCTGTACAAAAGCAGGGATAACCCCATAAGACGAGAAGACCCTGTGGAACTTCAAAATCAGCTGCCACCCCAAAATACATACACACCCACTGGGTTCACTTACACGTAAGCCACTGGCACGCATTTTTTCGGTTGGGGCGACCTTGGAGAAAAACAAATCCTCCAAAAATTGGACCATCAATCTAGACTAAGAGCAACCCCTCAAAGTGCGAACAGCAACCAGACCCAATACAATTGATCAATGGACCAAGCTACCCCAGGGATAACAGCGCAATCTCCTCCAAGAGTCCATATCGACGAGGAGGTTTACGACCTCGATGTTGGATCAGGACATCCTAGTGGTGCAGCCGCTACTAAGGGCTCGTTTGTTCAACGATTAACAGTCCTACGTGATCTGAGTTCAGACCGGAGCAATCCAGGTCGGTTTCTATCTATGATAAACTCTTCCCAGTACGAAAGGAGAGGAAAAGTGAGGCCAATACCACTAGCAAGCCTTCGCCTTAAGTAATGAAGCCAACTTAATTACAAAAGGCTATCACACCCCACCACACCCTAGAAAAGGGCCAGCTAGCGTGGCAGAGCTCGGCAAATGCAAAAGGCTTAAGTCCTTTAACTCAGAGGTTCAAATCCTCTCCCTAGCTTCCCATGACCAACTACCCCCTACTAGTCARCCTCATTATAGCCCTCTCCTATGCCCTTCCAATTCTAATCGCAGTAGCCTTCCTAACACTAGTAGAACGTAAAATCYTAAGCTACATACAAGGCCGAAAGGGCCCAAACATCGTYGGCCCATTCGGACTGCTACAACCTCTGGCAGACGGAATCAAACTATTTATTAAGGAACCTATCCGCCCATCAACATCCTCCCCCATCCTATTCATCACCACCCCCATGCTAGCCCTCCTGCTAGCAATCTCCATCTGAACTCCCCTCCCCCTCCCATTCCCCCTTGCCGACCTTAATCTAGGCGTACTATTTCTACTAGCCATGTCAAGCCTCGCCGTATACTCCATCCTCTGATCAGGATGAGCCTCCAACTCAAAATACGCCTTAATCGGGGCATTGCGAGCAGTGGCCCAGACTATCTCCTATGAGGTCACCCTCGCCCTCATCCTGCTGTCCGTAGTACTTCTCACTGGCAGCTATACCCTTAGCACCCTCGCAGTTGCCCAAGAACCCCTCTACCTGATCTTTTCCTGCTGACCCCTAGCCATAATATGATATGTCTCTACACTGGCTGAAACAAATCGCGCCCCATTTGACTTAACCGAGGGCGAGTCTGAGCTCGTATCAGGATTCAATGTTGAGTATGCAGCCGGACCATTCGCCCTATTCTTCCTAGCTGAATACGCAAACATCATACTCATAAACACACTAACTGCCATCCTATTCTTTAACCCCAGCATGCTCAACCCACCCCAAGAGCTATACCCCCTAATTCTGGCCACAAAAGTACTCCTCCTATCAGCAGGATTCCTATGAATCCGCGCCTCCTACCCACGGTTCCGATACGACCAATTAATGCATTTACTATGAAAAAACTTCCTACCACTCACACTAGCCCTATGCCTATGGCACGTCAGCATGCCAATCTGCTACGCAGGACTGCCCCCCTACTCAAGAACCCAAGGAAATGTGCCTGAGTATAAAGGGCCACTATGATAAAGTGAACACAGAGGTGCACCAATCCTCTCATTTCCTAACACCTTAGAAAAGTAGGAATCGAACCTACACTGGAGGAATCAAAACCCTCCATACTTCCCTTATATTACTTTCTAGCAGGGTCAGCTAACTAAGCTATCGGGCCCATACCCCGAAAATGATGGTTTAACTCCTTCCCCTGCTAGTGAACCCACAAGCAAAACTGATTTGCATCATAAGCCTCCTCCTAGGGTCAACCATTACACTCTCGAGCAACCACTGAGTCACAGCTTGAACTGGGCTCGAAATCAACACTCTAGCCATTCTCCCACTAATCGCCAAGTCCCACCACCCACGATCCATCGAAGCCGCAACTAAGTACTTCTTAGTCCAAGCTGCCGCCTCCGCCCTAATCCTGTTCTCCAGCATAACCAACGCATGGCACACCGGACAATGAGACATCACTCAGCTGACCTGCCCCACCTCATGCCTGATCCTAACCGCAGCTATCGCAATAAAACTTGGACTGGCTCCATTCCATTTCTGATTTCCTGAAGTCCTGCAAGGCTGCTCCCTAATTACCGGCCTGCTCCTGTCCACGGCCATGAAATTTCCACCAATCTCACTGTTCCTCATGACCTCACAGTCACTAAACCCCACCCCACTTATTGCTATAGCCATCCTCTCWGCAGCCTTGGGGGGATGGATAGGACTTAACCAGACCCAAGTTCGAAAAATCTTGGCTTTCTCATCCATCTCTCACCTAGGCTGAATAACTATCATCCTCGTCTACAGCCCAAAACTAGCTCTACTAAACTTCTACCTATATGTGACAATAACTGCAGCCGTTTTTCTAACCCTAAACTCAATCAAAACCTTAAACCTCTCTATACTAATAACCACCTGAACAAAAACCCCAGCACTGAGCGCAATATTAATGCTCACTTTACTTTCACTCGCAGGACTCCCACCCCTAACAGGCTTCCTGCCCAAATGACTCATTGTCCAAGAACTAACCAAACAAAGCATAGCCCCAGCAGCAACAATTATAGCCCTCCTCTCTCTACTAAACTTATTCTTCTACCTCCGACTCGCATACTGCGCAACAATCACACTACCACCCCATAGCACTAGCCACATAAAACGATGGCATATTAACAAGCCAGTTAGCCCCCTAATCGCCGTCTTAACCTCCACATCCCTAATCCTTCTCCCAATTTCGCCCATAATCCTCGCCATTGTCTAAGAAACTTAGGATCACTTTAAACCGAAGGCCTTCAAAGCCTTAAACAAGAGTTAAACTCTCTTAGTTTCTGCTAAGATTCGCAGGATACTACCCTGCATCTTCTGAATGCAACCCAGATACTTTAATTAAGCTAGAACCTTGTTGCTAGACAGATGGGCTTCGATCCCACGAAATATACGGTTAACAGCCGCATGCCCAAGCCTAACGGGCTTCTGCCTAAGGCCCCGGTGTACTATTAATACACATCGATGAGCTTGCAACTCACCATGAACTTCACCACAGAGCCGATAAGAAGAGGAATCAAACCTCTGTAAAAAGGACTACAGCCTAACGCTTAAACACTCAGCCATCTTACCTGTGACATTCATCAACCGGTGATTATTCTCAACCAACCACAAAGACATCGGCACCCTCTACCTAATCTTTGGCGCATGAGCTGGAATAGTGGGTACTGCCCTAAGCCTCCTCATCCGAGCAGAATTAGGTCAACCAGGTGCCCTGCTAGGTGACGACCAAATCTACAACGTAGTTGTTACCGCCCATGCTTTCGTAATAATCTTCTTCATAGTTATACCAATTATAATCGGGGGGTTCGGAAACTGACTAGTCCCCCTAATAATCGGAGCCCCAGATATAGCATTCCCCCGAATAAACAACATAAGCTTTTGACTTCTCCCCCCATCCTTCCTTCTCCTACTGGCTTCTTCTACAGTAGAAGCCGGGGCAGGAACAGGCTGAACCGTCTATCCCCCCCTTGCCGGCAATCTAGCACACGCAGGAGCTTCAGTAGACTTAGCCATCTTCTCCCTGCACCTAGCAGGAATCTCCTCAATCCTAGGAGCCATCAACTTCATCACAACAGCAATCAACATAAAACCACCTGCTCTCTCACAATACCAGACCCCCTTATTCGTCTGATCAGTCCTAATCACTGCAGTACTGCTCCTACTATCCCTCCCCGTCCTTGCCGCTGGTATTACTATACTCCTCACCGATCGTAACCTAAACACCACCTTCTTCGACCCAGCAGGAGGAGGAGACCCTGTACTGTACCAACACCTCTTCTGATTCTTTGGCCACCCCGAAGTCTACATTCTTATCCTCCCAGGATTTGGGATCATTTCCCACGTCGTAGCCTACTACGCAGGGAAAAAAGAGCCCTTCGGCTATATAGGAATAGTATGAGCTATGCTGTCTATCGGCTTCCTAGGCTTTATCGTATGAGCTCACCACATATTCACAGTAGGAATAGACGTAGACACCCGAGCATACTTCACCTCTGCCACTATAATCATTGCCATCCCAACAGGAATTAAAGTCTTCAGCTGATTAGCAACACTACACGGAGGTACAATCAAATGGGACCCTCCTATGCTATGAGCACTAGGATTCATCTTCCTATTCACCATCGGAGGTCTAACAGGAATTGTCTTAGCAAACTCTTCACTAGACATTGCCCTGCACGACACTTACTACGTAGTAGCCCACTTCCACTATGTCCTGTCTATAGGAGCAGTATTCGCAATCCTGGCAGGATTTACCCACTGATTCCCCCTATTTACCGGATATACCCTCCACTCCACCTGAGCCAAAGCCCACTTCGGTGTAATATTCGTCGGCGTCAACCTGACCTTCTTCCCTCAACACTTCCTAGGCCTTGCCGGCATGCCTCGACGGTACTCAGACTACCCAGACGCCTACACACTATGAAACACTATCTCCTCAGTAGGCTCACTAATCTCCCTGACAGCTGTAATCATGCTAGTCTTCCTCATCTGAGAAGCCTTCGCATCAAAACGCAAAGCATTCCAACCAGAACTAACAAGCACMAACATTGAATGAATCCACGGCTGCCCACCCCCATTCCACACCTTTGAAGAGCCAGCCTTCGTCCAAGTCCAAGAAAGGAAGGAGTCGAACCCCCATATGTTGGTTTCAAGCCAACCGCATAGACCACTTATGCTTCTTTCTCATTGAGGTGTTAGTAAAACATATTACATAGTTCTGTCAAGACTAAATCACAGGTGAAACTCCAGTACACCTCATCCCACAAATATGGCCAACCACTCACAATTCGGTTTCCAAGACGCTTCATCACCTATCATAGAAGAACTCATACAATTCCACGACCACGCCCTAATAGTMGCCCTAGCCATTTGCAGCCTAGTCCTATACCTACTAGCCCTTATACTCACAGAAAAATTATCATCAAGTACTGTTGATGCCCAAGAAATCGAACTCGTCTGGACCATCCTACCAGCTGCAGTACTAATCATACTAGCTCTCCCATCACTACGCATCCTCTACATAATGGACGAGATCAACGAGCCAGACCTGACCCTAAAAGCCATCGGCCATCAATGGTACTGAACCTACGAGTACACTGACTTCAAAGACCTAACATTCGACTCCTACATAATCCCCACATCTGACCTACCCCTAGGCCACTTCCGTCTCCTAGAAGTTGACCACCGTGTCATCGTGCCAACAGAATCCAAAGTCCGCGTAATTGTTACTGCTGACGACGTATTACACTCATGAGCCGTCCCAAGCCTGGCTGTAAAAACCGACGCAATCCCAGGACGCCTCAACCAAACCTCCTTCTTAGCCCCCCGACCCGGAATCTACTACGGACAGTGCTCAGAAATCTGCGGAGCCAACCACAGCTTCATGCCAATCGTAGTCGAATCGACCCCCCTAGCCAACTTCGAGAACTGATCCTCCCTACTATCATCCTAATCATTAAGAAGCTATGAAACAGCGCTAGCCTTTTAAGCTAGAGACAGAGGACTCACACCTCCTTAATGGTATGCCCCAACTAAATCCAAACCCCTGATTTTTTATCATGCTCACTTCATGACTCACCCTATCTCTAATCATCCAACCAAAACTCCTCTCCTTCATCACTATAAACCCCCCATCCAACAAAACAGCCCCTGCCCCTAAAACAACCCCCTGAACCTGACCATGAACCTAAGCTTCTTTGACCAATTTTCAAGCCCATCATTCTTAGGAATCCCCCTAATCCTCATCTCACTGACATTCCCAGCCCTACTCCTACCCTCCCTAGGAAACCGCTGAATTACTAACCGACTCTCAACCCTCCAGCTATGATCCATCAACTTAATCACAAAACAACTAATAATACCCCTACACAAAAAAGGCCACAAATGAGCCCTAATCCTAACATCACTCATAATCTTCCTCCTACTAATCAACCTCCTAGGCCTTCTACCCTACACATTTACACCAACCACCCAACTATCCATAAACCTAGCCCTAGCATTCCCCCTATGACTAGCAACTCTCCTCACGGGCCTACGCAACCAACCCTCTGCCACCCTAGGCCACCTCTTGCCAGAAGGAACCCCCACCCCCCTAATCCCAGCCCTGATCTTAATCGAGACCACCAGCCTCCTCATCCGACCCCTGGCATTGGGCGTACGCCTAACAGCCAACCTCACAGCGGGCCACCTCCTCATCCAACTCATCTCTACTGCCACAACAGCCCTATTCTCAACAATACCAGCAGTCTCCCTGCTCGCACTATTGATCCTGTTCCTACTGACTATCTTAGAAGTAGCAGTAGCTATAATCCAAGCCTATGTTTTCGTACTGCTCTTAAGCCTCTACCTACAAGAAAACATCTAACACCAATGGCACACCAAGCACATTCCTATCACATAGTAGACCCCAGCCCATGACCCATCTTCGGAGCCGCCGCCGCCCTTCTCACCACCTCAGGCTTAACCATGTGATTCCACTACCACTCCCCCTATCTCCTGGTTGTCGGCCTCACCTCCACCATTTTAGTCATATTCCAATGATGACGCGACATCGTACGAGAAAGCACCTTCCAAGGCCACCACACCCCCMTCGTCCAAAAAGGSCTACGATACGGCATGGTCCTRTTCATCACATCAGAAGCCTTCTTCTTCCTAGGCTTCTTCTGAGCGTTCTTCCACTCAAGCCTAGCCCCCACCCCAGAACTTGGGGGACAATGACCCCCTGTGGGAATCAAACCCCTGGACCCAATAGACGTACCCCTACTAAATACAACTATCCTCCTAGCCTCAGGGGTCACCGTCACATGAGCCCACCACAGCATTACGGAGGCTAACCGAAAACAAGCCATCCAAGCCCTTGCCCTCACCGTCCTTCTGGGCTTCTACTTCACTGCCCTACAAGCCATGGAGTACTACGAGGCCCCATTCTCCATTGCAGACAGTGTCTACGGCTCAACCTTTTTCGTAGCCACAGGATTCCACGGCCTGCACGTAATCATCGGCTCTACATTCCTCCTAGTATGCCTCCTACGCCTGATCAAATTCCACTTCACCTCAAACCACCACTTTGGGTTCGAAGCAGCAGCATGATACTGACACTTCGTAGATGTTGTATGACTATTCCTCTACATCTCTATCTACTGATGAGGTTCTTGCTCTTCTAGTATATTTATTACAATCGACTTCCAATCCTTAAAATCTGGTTCAACCCCAGAGAAGAGCAATGAATATGATCCTATTCATAATCACCCTATCCCTGGCCCTAAGCATTGTCCTGACCGCCCTAAATTTTTGACTAGCCCAAATAAACCCAGACTCAGAGAAATTATCCCCATACGAATGTGGGTTTGACCCACTAGGCTCTGCCCGCCTACCTTTCTCCATCCGATTCTTCCTAGTCGCCATTCTATTCCTCCTGTTTGATCTAGAAATTGCCCTCCTACTCCCCCTCCCATGAGCCACCCAACTCCAATACCCCGCCACCACACTAATCTGAGCCTCAGCTCTAATCCTCCTCCTCACACTAGGGCTAATCTATGAATGAACTCAAGGGGGCCTAGAATGAGCAGAATAACAGAAAGTTAGTCTAATTAAGACAGTTGGTTTCGGCCCAACAAATTATAGTACCTACCCTATAACTTTCTTTATGTCCTACCTACACCTAAGCTTCTATGCAGCCTTCACCCTAAGCAGCCTAGGCCTGGCCTTCCACCGAACACACCTCATCTCCGCACTACTATGTTTAGAGAGCATAATACTATCCCTATACGTCGCCCTAGCCATATGGCCGGTCCAAATACAAACACCGTCCCTCACCACCATCCCCATCCTCATACTAACATTCTCTGCCTGTGAAGCAGGCACAGGACTAGCCCTCCTAGTCGCCTCCACCCGAACCCACGGTTCCGACCACCTCCACAACTTCAACCTCCTACAATGCTAAAAATTATCATCCCAACAATCATATTACTCCCCCTAACCCTCCTCTCCCCGTGCAAGCATCTATGAACCAATATCACTGCCCACAGCCTACTAATCGCTACTATTAGCCTCCAATGATTAGTCCCAACATACTACCCAAGCAAAACCTCTACATTATGGACATCTATCGACCAAATCTCCTCCCCCCTACTGGTCCTATCATGCTGACTCCTACCCCTCATAATCCTAGCAAGCCAAAACCACCTAGAACAAGAACCCACCACCCGCAAACGAGTCTTCGCCACAACCATAATTCTTGCCCAACCATCCATCCTCCTAGCCTTCTCCGCCTCAGAACTCATACTGTTCTATATTGCATTCGAAGCCACCCTAATTCCCACCCTAATCCTCATCACACGATGAGGGAGCCAACCAGAACGACTAAACGCTGGCATTTACCTCCTTTTCTACACACTCGCTAGCTCTCTCCCCCTTCTCATCGCCATCCTCCACCTCCACAATCAAATCGGCTCCCTCTACTTCCCCATGCTCAAACTATCCCACCCCACAATCCCACCCTCTTGGTCCGGCCTGATGTCAAGCCTTGCACTACTAATAGCCTTCATAGTAAAAGCCCCCCTGTACGGCCTACACCTGTGACTACCCAAAGCCCACGTAGAAGCCCCAATCGCCGGCTCAATACTACTAGCAGCCCTTCTCCTAAAACTAGGAGGCTATGGCATCATACGAGTCACCCTCCTAATCAGCCCGCCAACAAACAACCTACACTACCCCTTTATCACCCTAGCCCTATGAGGGGCACTAATAACTAGCGCCATCTGCCTCCGCCAAGTAGACTTGAAATCACTAATTGCATACTCTTCCGTCAGCCACATGGGACTAGTAGTAGCCGCAACCATAATTCAAACCCAATGAGCATTCTCAGGAGCAATAATCCTAATAATCGCCCATGGTCTTACCTCCTCAATGCTATTCTGCCTAGCCAACACCAACTACGAACGAACCCACAGCCGAATCCTTCTCCTAGCCCGAGGTCTCCAACCCTTACTACCCCTCATAGCCACTTGATGACTCCTAGCCAACTTAGCAAACATAGCCCTCCCTCCAACAATTAACCTAATAGCAGAACTAACCATCATCATTGCCCTATTCAACTGATCCAACCTGACACTTATCCTCACGGGGGCCGCAATCATACTAACCGCCTCCTACACCCTATACATGCTTACAATAACACAACGAGGCCCACTCCCATCTCACATCACATCCATCCAAAACTCCTCTACACGAGAACATCTTCTCATAGCCCTACACATAATCCCTATAATCCTACTTATCTTAAAACCAGACCTCATCTCAGGCGTTCCCATATGCAAGTATAGTTTCAACCCAAACATTAGACTGTGATTCTAAAGATAGAAGTTAAACCCTTCTTACCTGCCGAGGGGAGGTAGAACCAACGAGAACTGCTAATTCTTGCATCTGGGGCTAAACCCCCAGTCCCCTTACTTTCAAAGGATAACAGTAATCCAATGGTCTTAGGAGCCACCCATCTTGGTGCAAATCCAAGTGAAAGTAATGGACCTATCACTAGTCCTAAATACATCCATACTACTCTCCCTAGCAACCTTGTTCACCCCAATCATCTTCCCCCTACTCTCAGAAAACCTTAAAAACACCCCCACCACCATTACAAATACAGTTAAAACTTCCTTCATAATTAGCTTAATCCCTATAACAATTCACCTATACTCAGGGTCAGAAAGCCTAACATCCCTCTGAGAGTGAAAATTTATTATAAACTTCAAAATCCCMATCAGCCTTAAACTAGACTTCTACTCCCTCACATTCTTCCCAATCGCCTTGTTCGTTTCCTGATCCATCCTACAATTCGCAACATGGTACATAGCATCAGACCCATACATCACAAAATTCTTCACCTACCTCCTATTCTTCCTAGTCGCCATGCTCATCCTAATCCTCGCTAATAACCTATTTGTCCTATTCATCGGATGGGAGGGAGTAGGAATTATATCTTTCCTACTAATCAGCTGATGACACGGTCGAGCAGAAGCCAACACCGCTGCCCTCCAAGCCGTACTATACAACCGAGTCGGAGACATCGGCCTCATTCTCTGCATAGCATGACTAGCATCTTCCATGAACACCTGAGAAATCCAACAAATCTCCTCGCCCCATCAAACCCCCACACTACCCCTCTTAGGCCTCATCTTAGCTGCAACCGGCAAATCCGCCCAATTTGGGCTACACCCATGACTTCCAGCCGCCATAGAAGGCCCAACCCCCGTATCCGCCCTACTCCACTCCAGCACCATAGTAGTAGCCGGGATCTTCTTGCTCATCCGAACCCACCCCCTATTCAACAACAACCAAACTGCCCTCACTCTATGCCTTTGCCTCGGAGCCCTCTCCACCCTATTTGCCGCCACATGCGCTCTCACCCAAAACGACATCAAAAAAATCATCGCTTTCTCCACTTCAAGCCAACTAGGCCTCATAATAGTTACAATCGGACTAAACCTTCCCCAACTAGCCTTCCTTCACATCTCAACCCACGCATTCTTCAAAGCCATATTATTCCTGTGTTCTGGATCCATTATCCACAGCCTAAACGGCGAACAGGACATCCGAAAAATAGGAGGACTCCAAAAACTACTACCCACAACCACCTCATGTCTAACCATCGGAAATCTAGCCCTGATAGGAACCCCCTTCCTCGCCGGCTTCTACTCAAAAGACCAAATCATCGAATGCCTGAACACATCCTACCTAAACTCCTGAGCCCTTCTACTAACCCTCCTAGCCACATCCTTTACCGCGGTCTACACAATCCGCATAACTTTACTAGTCCAAGCCGGGTTCGTACGAATCCCCCCTCTAACCCCAATCAACGAAAACAACCCAGCGGTATCTTCCCCAATCACTCGCCTAGCACTAGGAAGCATCACAGCCGGGTTTATCCTCACCTCATACATCCCCCCAGCAAAAACCCCACCCATAACCATACCCCTGTACATTAAAATCACAGCCATCATCATTACCGTACTAGGAGTCATCCTAGCCCTAGAAATCTCAAAAATAACCCAAACCCTAATCCTCACAAAACAAGGCCCCTTCTCAAATTTCTCCACATCACTTGGATACTTTAACCCTCTAGTCCACCGATTCAGCGTTACAAACCTCCTAACCGGGGGCCAAAACATCGCCTCTCACCTAATCGACCTCTCCTGATATAAAATGCTAGGACCAGAAGGCCTAGCCACCCTACAAACAACAGCGGCCAAGAGTGCTACCACCCTCCACTCCGGCTCAATTAAGGCCTACCTAGGGTCCTTTGCTCTTTCCACCCTAATCCTCCTCATGTCAATATACAGAACCACCCAATGGCCCTCAATCTCCGTAAAAACCACCCACTATTCAAAACTATTAACGATGCCCTAATTGACCTCCCCACACCACCAAACATCTCAGTTTGATGGAACTTCGGGTCATTACTAGGCATTTGCTTAATTACACAAATCGTCACAGGCTTACTACTAGCCACGCACTACACAGCAGATACCTCCCTAGCCTTCAACTCAGTCGCTCACATATGCCGAAACGTCCAATTCGGCTGACTAATCCGCAACCTCCACGCAAACGGAGCCTCACTATTCTTTATCTGCATCTACCTCCACATTGGCCGAGGATTTTACTACGGCTCGTACCTCAACAAAGAAACCTGAAATATTGGAGTTATCCTACTCCTAGCCCTAATAGCAACTGCCTTCGTAGGATACGTCCTCCCCTGAGGACAAATATCATTCTGGGGGGCTACAGTAATCACTAACCTATTCTCAGCAATCCCCTACATTGGCCAAACACTAGTAGAATGAGCCTGAGGAGGATTCTCAGTGGACAACCCAACATTAACGCGATTTTTCGCCCTTCACTTCCTCCTCCCATTCGTCATCGCAGGACTTACGCTAGTACATCTCACCTTCCTGCACGAAACAGGATCAAACAACCCTCTGGGAATCCCCGCAGACTGCGATAAAATCCCCTTCCACCCCTACTACTCCACAAAAGACATTCTAGGATTCGCACTAATGTTCATCCTACTCGTCTCCTTAGCCCTATTCTCCCCCAATGCACTCGGGGACCCAGAAAACTTCACACCAGCCAACCCACTAGCCACACCCCCACACATTAAACCCGAATGATACTTCCTATTCGCATATGCTATCCTTCGATCCATCCCAAACAAACTAGGAGGAGTGCTAGCACTAGCAGCCTCCGTCCTAGTCCTATTTCTCACCCCCCTCCTACACAAATCAAAACAACGCTCAATAACTTTCCGACCCCTCTCACAAATCCTATTCTGAGCCCTAGTAGCCAACCTCCTAATCCTCACTTGAGTAGGAAGCCAACCAGTCGAACACCCATTCATCATCATCGGCCAACTAGCTTCACTCTCCTACTTCACAATCATTCTAGTCCTATTCCCCCTCGCAGCCGTACTAGAAAACAAAATGCTAAAACTCTAATACTCTAATAGTTTATAAAAACATTGGTCTTGTAAGCCAAAGATTGAAGACTCAACCTCTTCTTAGAGTTACCCCATGTCAGAAAGAAAGGAGTCGAACCTTTCTCACCAGCTCCCAAAGCTGACATTTTCAACTAAACTACTTTCTGACCCCCCAATCCTAAACAGCCCGAATAGCCCCTCGAGATAAACCCCGTACAAGCTCCAACACCACAAACAACGTCAACAACAACCCCCACCCCCCAATTAAAAACAACCCTGCCCCCCACGAATAAAACACCGCCACCCCACTAAAGTCCAAACGAACCGAAGACAAACCACCAAAGTCCACTGTATCCCCTCCCACTGACAACTCAGGCCCCGCCCCCAACACAGCCCCCACCATAACAACTAGACACATACCCAAACCATAACCAACAACCCCCCAATCAGTTCAGGCCTCCGGATAAGGGTCCGCCGCCAACGAAACTGAATAGACAAACACCACTAACATCCCCCCAAGATACACCATTACCAGGACCAAAGACACGAAGGAAACCCCTAGACTTACCAACCAACCACACCCAGCTACAGAAGCCAAAACCAACCCCACAACCCCATAATAAGGCGACGGATTGGAAGCAACCGCTAACCCCCCTAAAACAAAACACAACCCTAAAAATAAAATAAATACTATCATAAATTCCTGCCCGGACTTTCCCCGGGACCTACGGCCTGAAAAGCCGCCGTTATATAAATTTAACTACAAGAACCTCTCTCTACCCCCCCCCCCCTTCCCCCCCCAGCATGTTTTCTCATGCTTTACAGGGTATGTACTCTCTGCATCGGGTCTTTTTGCCCCATCAGACACTACTATAATGTAGGATACTCCACGCGATACGGGTATGCTCTTCCAATTTAACTCAAACATTAACGCCCATAAGATAATGTTCGTGCAGTCACCCCTCTAGGGACAGTTTTGTTTCAGGTACCATATAGCCCAAATGATCCTACCTCCAGCCCAGGCCGCCGGCGTCGCTTAAGATCGACACTGCTCCTTTATACCCAAAACCCACTCAATATACGAGTAACGTCACAGTATACCCTTGTAACCTTCCAGGCAATTGTATTCGCCCACCTCCAAGGATCAATCCCTGTCCAACCACTTTCAGGAACTCCCAAGCCAGAGAACCTGGTTATCTATTGATCGTGTTTCTCACGAGAACCGAGCTACCCCGTGTCAGTTATACCTTCGGTTATTGGCTTCAAGGACATAACATCCCCCTACACCCTAGCATAACTTGCTCTTTTGCGCCACTGGTTCCTATTTCAGGGCCATACCTTGATTCACTCCTTCTCTCTTGCTCTTCACAGATACAAGCGGTCGGGATGAATATTCCTCCTTCTATCTCGTAATCGCGGCATTCCGACCGTCTCTGCACTTTTTCCTTTTTGGGGGTCTCTTCAATAAGCCCTTCAAGTGCGTAGCAGGTGATATCTTCCTCTTGACATGTCCATCACATGTGCGTCGAACTATCGTTCCCCGAAAACCTCATAGCTTGTCATGGTTTCATCGTATAACCCGTCGCATACTCGGATACTGATGCACTTTGACCCCATTCACGAGGGGGAGGCTATTTACCTCTTAAGTCTGCAGATAATGCAATGGTCACCGGACATATTCAATTTATTTCCCCTTTCTAGGACTTTCCATCTAAACTCTCAAAAAACCATCATTTTTTGTTCGTTTATTTTTATCTTGACATTTTTGTTTGCATTAACTAAAAAWTRWCGACAAACAACCTCCCTCTGTCTTTCCCCTGCCAATCAACTCACAAAAAATAAAAACCTTACCCCCTCCCCCCAACACCAACCTCCCTAAAAAATCACCACAATTAAAACTCAAACAAAAACACATCCCC